TATACATTGTGTTGGGGGACAATGTATATGCACGCTTTAGTAGACATGTTGTTTGCTGAGGGCGCCGTTCGAGCCTTTCCTGTTTTAGGGGTTTGGCAGGTAGAATAGGATTCGTTCGGCGTAGGGGGTGGGGGGGTTTGTCGCGCAGAAAGCCGAAATATGGAAGGGGGAGATCTTAGAGGAGTTTGGAGTAATGGGCCATACTTTATGCACTTGATAGAGAATAATGTTATTCTTTATAGAATGCTTTATTAACGCTACAGGGATATACTTTAGAACGCAAGAGCAAGTACAACCTTGTCGGTCTTTTTCTAAAGGTGTCGCACATGTCAAGTGAAAGGAAAAAAAAAAAAAAGAACCAGATGCATTTAAAAGAACGCCTTGGCTTGGTGGGTCATGGACAATTAGCACTCCACCATTAACCAGATGCCAGTATAATTATCCGAGTGGGGAGTTTTAGAACATATGGCCCTGAAATAGGAACCAGATGCCAGTAATAGTTCATTCTGTGCTACCCCCACGATTTATGCCCCTGACCCATCATTCATCGAGGGCATTAAGGTATGATCCCGTTGGTGGTCTCTTACTACATTAATTATCTGAGGTCCTATTTCTGTTGATATGGGATATAGGATGTTTAGATGGCGGTATGGGGCAAATTCGATTTATCAGCTTAAGTTAAATATATTGTGAGTTTCGGGACATGCTTATGTTTGCCTTAGTCGAATGTTGGCGTATTTAAGTTCTATTTAATTAATGGGGAGATGACCTGAATGTGCCTAGTTTCATTAGTGTAAAATTATGCATAATATGTACCCTCTGACTAAACATATGTACGTGCACATGAATGTAGTAACATCGTAGTAATAAGGGTTATTACAGGGATGGGTGTACTACAGATAGGTCTTTATCGTACATACGATATTTTAGGGCTGTCGGGCCAGAGAGTAGTTTAACTTAGAATCCTAGCTTTGGGGGCTAGGGGTGGGAGTTAAAATCTCTTCTCTTTGGGTACTAGGGGGGAATTTAACCCCCGACTTCCGGATTACAAGACCGGCGCTCTAAGGCTGAGCTACTAGGACGATTCAGTTAGTGTTGCTTTCGGTTCGGCCTGTGGGGTGAAATTGGGGGGTGGGTGCGCCCGATAAGGGTGTCCTACTGATATGTCCTCGATTCAAGCGTAATATGTTTGCGATAGGGTTTAGGAGGGGTGAGTTAAAATTTCTTTTCTTCGGGGAACTTTCCCCCCCCCTCCCCCTACGCTCTAAGGCTGAGCTACTAGGATGGTTTAGTTAGTGTTGTTTTCGGCTCASCCTGTAAGGGGGGGTGAAAATAAGGGTTGGGGGAAGTAGAGTACGGATGTGATCTGTCCGGTATGGGTGTTTGGTGGACCCTCGATTCAAGTTAAAATTAGTGTGTTTGCGATTGGGTTAGAAAAGTGATTTAAGCGCAATATGTTTGCGATAGGGTTTAGGAGGGGTGAGTTAAAATTTCTTTTCTTCGGGGAATTCTTCCCCCCCCCCCTCTCTCTCTCTTAAGGCCGAGGGGTGTACATTCAGTTGATTGCCTTGTTTTCGGCTCAGCCTGCAAGGGGGGTGAAAATTAAGAATAGGGAGAAGTAGAGCACGGATGCGATTTGTCCGATAAGGACGTATGGGTGTTCTACTGGTAGGCCCCCGATTCAAGTTAAAATTAGTATGTCTGCGATTAGGGTTCAGAAGAGGAGTTGCGAGATTGGCCGGAAGGTAAGCCCCCGCTGTACGGATATGTGGAGGGTGGGGACAACGAAAAGTACTAGGACGGAGGCTAGGAGGGCTAGGACTCCCCCTAGTTTATTGGGGATGGACCGTAGGATGGCATATGCGAAAAGGAAGTATCATTCTGGCTTGATGTGGGGTGGGGTCATTAGGGGGTTGGCAGGGGTGAAATTGTCTGGGTCACCGAGGAGGTTTGGTCAGAAAAGGGATAGGGTTATGAGGGAAACAAGGAGAACTACGAAACCTAGGAGGTCTTTGTACGTGAAGTAGGGGTGGAAGGGGATTTTGTCGGTGTCCGAGTTTAGGCCTGCTGGGTTGGTGGATCCGGTCTCGTGGAGGAAGAGGAGGTGGATGACTGTTGCTGCTACAATCACAAATGGAAACAGAAAGTGAAAGGCGAAGAAGCGGGTAAGTGTTGCACTATCTACGGCGAAGCCGCCTCAGATCCATTGGACTAGTTCATTTCCGATGTAGGGCACGGCGGACAGGAGGTTGGTAATAACTGTGGCCCCTCAAAATGATATTTGGCCTCAGGGCAGGACGTAACCGACAAAGGCGGTTACTATGGTTAGAAGGAGCAGGACTACCCCGATATTTCACGTTTCTAGATAAAGGTGGGACCCGTAGTATAGGCCTCGGGCAATATGAATGTAAAGGCAGATAAAGAAGAAGGAGGCTCCGTTGGCGTGTATGCTTCGGATAAGTCAGCCGTAGGTGACGTCTCGGCAGATGTGAGTGACAGAGGAGTATGCCGTAGAGATGTCTGCGGTGTAGTGCATGGCCAAAAATAATCCGGTTAGGATTTGTGCGACTAGACATAGTCCAAGGAGGGACCCAAAGTTTCATCAGGCCGAGATGTTGGAGGGGGTGGGGAGGTCAACTACTGCGACGTTAGCAGTTTTTAGTAGGGGGTGAGTTTTTCGTAGGCTTGCCATTAAGGGTTCCCGTAGTTGAATTACAACGGTGGTTTTTCAAGTCATTGGTTTCGGTTAGAGTCCGGGCGGGAATTATGACTTATCTTGTGTCTTTATTTCTGTTGGGGTTGGTTGTGGGGCTAGTTGCTGTGGCTTCTAACCCAGCCCCCTATTTTGCTGCTTTGGGGTTGGTTGTGGCGGCGGGGGTGGGGTGTGGGGTTTTGGCGGGGCATGGGGGGGCTTTCTTGTCGCTAGTATTATTTTTAATTTATTTGGGGGGTATGTTGGTGGTGTTTGCTTATTCAGCAGCCTTGGCTGCTGAGCCTTTCCCTGAGAGCTGAGGGGATCGTTTTGTGGCGGGGTGTGCGGTTGTCTATCTTGTGGGGGTTGTGTTGGCTGCCAGTTGATTTTGAGGGGGGTGATATGAGAGTTCGTGGGTGGTGGTAGATGAGTTTAAAGAGTTTTTTGTCTTGCGGGGGGACTCAAGTGGGGCGGCTTTAATATATTCGTTTGGGGGTGGAATGTTGGTGGTGTGTGCCTGGGTGCTTCTTCTCACTTTGTTTGTGGTATTAGAGCTAACTCGGGGCCTGAGTCGGGGGACGCTTCGAGCGGTTTAGAGGGTTGCTAGTAGGGTGGCCAGGGTAGTGGTGAGTAGGAAGATTGTTAGGTAGGTTTTGATTATTCCTCGCTGGGCATTATTTGTAGTGGTAATTATTTTTAATTGGGCGGAGGCTAGACCTTTGGGGCCAGCTGCCTCAAATCATGTTTGGCCAACTATTTGGGTGGCGATGGTTTGTCCTAGGGTGAGGCTTAGTTTGGGGGCTAGTCGGTGGACGGCTGCGGGAAAGTACCCCAACATGTTGGAGAAGTGGAGGTGGATAGTTGGTGTGGCCTTGAGTTGTTTGGTTGTTAGGGTGGCTAGTTGTAGGGCTGCAAGTAGACCGGTAATTGTTACTAATAGGGCGGCCAGTTTGAGGAGGGGTGGCATGGTTATAATGGGGGTTTTGGGTGGGAGGAGATTTGAGGTGAGGATAAGGCCTGCGATAATGCTCCCTCAGGCGAGACGTTTAATGGGGTTGATGATGGAGGGATTATTTTCGTTGATTGGTGAGAGTGCTGGAAATCGGGGGGTGCCCATGGAGACGAAGAAGACCACTCGGAGGCTATAGACCGCGGTGAAGGAGGTGGCGATGAGGGTGAGGGCCAGGGCTCAGGCGTTTAGGTAAGAAGTGTTAAGGGCCTCAATAATTGCGTCTTTTGAGAAAAAGCCTGCCAGGAAGGGGGTGCCGGTGAGGGCGAGGCTTCCAATAGTGAGGCAGGAGGAGGTGAAGGGTAGGAGGCTGTGGAGTCCTCCCATTTTTCGGATGTCTTGTTCGTTGTTGAGGCTGTGAATAATGGAGCCTGAGCACAGGAAGAGCATGGCTTTGAAGAAGGCGTGGGTGCAGATATGGAGGAATGCGAGTTGGGGTTGGCCAAGGCCGATGGTAACTATTATTAGGCCCAGTTGGCTGGAGGTGGAGAATGCGACGATTTTTTTGATGTCGTTTTGGGTAAGGGCGCAGGTTGCTGTAAATAGGGTGGTTAGTGCTCCTAAGCAGAGGCAGATGGTAAGGGCTACCTGGTTGTTTTGCATTAGCGGGTGGAGGCGAACGAGCAGGAAAATGCCAGCCACCACCATAGTGCTAGAATGTAGGAGGGCAGAGACTGGTGTGGGACCCTCCATGGCGGAGGGCAGTCATGGGTGTAGGCCAAATTGTGCTGATTTACCGGTGGCCGCAAGAATTAGGCCAATTAGTGGGAGTGTGAGGTCAAATTCTTTAGATACGAAGAATATTTGTTGAATTTCTCATGAGTTTAGGTTTATTGCGAACCAGGCTATGGCTATGATTAGGCCAATGTCTCCAACTCGGTTGTATAAAACGGCTTGAAGGGCTGCTGTATTAGCGTCGGCCCGTCCGTATCATCAGCCGATGAGAAGGAAGGATATAATGCCAACTCCCTCTCAGCCAATGAACAGCTGAAATATGTTGTTGGCCGTTACCAGAATGATTATGGCGACCAGGAAAAGGAGGAGGAATTTAAAGAATTGGTTTATGTTGGGGTCCGCGTGCATGTATCATGAGGCAAACTCTAAGATGGACCAGGTGACGTAAAGGGCGATAGGGGTAAAGACGATTGAGTAGTAGTCAAATTTAAGACTAATGTTGACGTCAAAGGTTGCGGTGTTTATTCAGTGTCAGTTGGTAACAATGGTCTCAACTCCTTGGTCGAGGAAGATAAATAGTGGGAGGAGGCTTACCGCAAATGCGGTGCTTACCCCGGTTTTGACATGGGTGAGGGCTCAGCCGTCCTCCCGGGGGTTTGGGTTTAGGGTGGTGACAAGGGGGAATAGGAGGAGCCCAAAAACTAGCATAAGGCTGGTTGAAAGGATGAGGGTGGTTGGTTGCATAGCTGCTACTTGGATTTGCACCAAGAGTTTTTGGTTCCTAAGACCAACGGATGAGCTGTTATCCTTTAGGAGCGCGAGGGAGCCGCGGAGTCAAACCGCGGGTAGGGGGGTTAGCAGTCTCTATAGCCTCAGGCCTTCCTCGGTGGACAAGGGGATATTAGCCCCTGTTTCTAGAATCACAATCTAGTGTTTTGGGTTAAACCATGTCTACAATGACATCAGCCTCAGATGAGTTCGGGTTTTGTGATGAGCAGGAGAATGGGGATTAGATGAAGGGCCATTAGTAGGTGTTCTCGTGTGTGGTATGATGTTAGTCCGACCATGTGAACGGGGGCTGGCCCTCGTTGAGTTATAAGGAATAGGTAGAGTGAGTAGCCTGCTGTGATTAGTGTGCCGATGCCGGTGAGGGCTAGGGTTCAGGGGGACCAGTTAAATATTGTAGAAATAATCATAATTTCTCCTATCAGGTTGGGGAGGGGGGGGAGGGCGAGGTTGGCCAAATTAGCGGTAAATCATCAGACCGCTGTCAAGGGAAAGAGCATTTGGAGCCCTCGTGCTAGTGCTATGGTTCGGGTGTGGGTGCGTTCATAGCTCGTGTTAGCCAGGCAGAAGAGGGCTGAGGAGGTTAGGCCATGTGCAATTATAAGAATAATTGCCCCGGTGAAGCCTCATGGGGTTTGGATGAGGATGCCTCCGGCTACTAGTCCTATGTGACCAACGGAGGAGTAGGCGATTAGTAATTTGAGGTCTGTCTGCCGTAAGCAGACAGACCCGGTCATAATAATACCCCAGAGGGCTAGCACAATAAATGGGTAGGCTATTTCTTTAGTAAGGGGGTCTAGCATAATTATTATGCGTATTATGCCGTATCCGCCAAGTTTTAGGAGGACGGCGGCTAGGACCATGGAGCCGGCGATGGGGGCCTCTACGTGGGCTTTGGGTAGTCAAAGGTGTACTCCGTATAGGGGCATTTTTACCAAGAAGGCGATGAGGCAGCCTGCTCATCAGATTTTGTCCCCTCAGGAGAAAAGGGATAACGGCTGGGAGTATTGTAGTGTTAGCATTGATAGTGTCCCTGTGTCGTTCTGGAGGAGCAAGAGGGCGACTAGGAGGGGGAGGGAGCCTGTAAGGGTGTAAAAGAGAAAATATGTTCCCGCGTTAAGGCGTTCTGTTTGGTTCCCTCAGCGGGTGATGATGATAAGGGTTGGGAGGAGGGTGGCTTCGAATATGACGTAAAACATAATGATCTCAGTTGCCCCGAAGGCCATAATAAGGAAGGTTTGGAGGGATGCAAGGAGTGAAATATACATGCGTTGGCGGTTGGCGGGCTCAGGGGAAATGTGGTTTTGGCTGGCTAAGATTATGAGTGGGAGAAGCCAGCAGGTGAGTACAAGGAGGGGGGTGGAGAGGGGGTCTGTTGCCAAATAAAGGTTGGATGAGGATCAGCCGATTTCGGAGTCTCATTTAAGTCAGGATAGGCTAGCTAGGGCAATTAAGAGGCTTTGGGCTGTTGTGGTGGCTCAGAGCCATTTTGTGGGGGCCAGTCAGATTGTGGGGAAAAGCAGAAGTGTTGGAATAAGGATTTTTAACATTGTAGGAGGTTTAGGCTTTGGAGACGGTCGGTGCCGTGGGTTCGTGTTGTGGCGACTAGCAGGGCTAGGCCTGCGCTGGCCTCGCAGGCGGAGAAGGCTAGGAGGAGCATGGGGGCTGAGGAGTATGCTGTTGCTTCCAGTTGGAGTGCTCAGAGGGAGAGCGCAATAAACAGTGATAGCATTATTCCTTCTAGGCAGAGGAGGGCAGACAGGAGGTGAGTGCGGCGGAATGCTAGGCCCATAAGCCCCAGGATAAAGGCTGAGCTAAAGCTGAAGTGTGCGGGTGTCATAAGGGGGTCACGGACTTTAGCCGCAATTTTCTGAGCCGAAATCAGAGGTCTTGTTTGGACTAACTCCCTATTCGGCCCACTCTAAGCCCCCTTGGGTTCATTCGTAGATTAGGCCCAGGGTGAGTAAGGCTAGGACTGCGGCAGCCCAGAGGAAGGTGTATACAGGGGTAAGTAGTTGGGTGGCTCAGGGTAGGGGGAGAAGCAGTGCAATTTCTAGGTCAAAAAGGAGGAAGAGGATGGCGACAAGGAAGAAGCGTAGGGAAAAGGGTAGTCGGGCGGAGCCCAGGGGGTCGAAGCCGCATTCGTAGGGGGAGAGTTTTTCTGCATCGGGGTTCATCAGGGGGAGTCAGAAAGCTACAATGGTCAGAATTACAGAGAGGGCGGCGGTAATTAATATAATTGTTGCAGTTAAGTTCACTATCTTTCCTTGGGTTTTGACCAAGACTGGGTGATTGGAAGTCACTCGTACAACTTAATACTAGAAAGATTATGAGCCTCATCAGTAGATTGATACGTAGAGGAATAGTCAGACGACGTCAACGAAGTGTCAGTATCAGGCAGCGGCTTCAAACCCGAAATGGTGGTCTGAGGTGAAGTGGTATTGGATTTGTCGGAGTAGGCAGACTGCTAGGAAGGTCGATCCAATAATTACGTGTAGGCCGTGGAAGCCCGTGGCCACAAAGAATGTTGATCCGTATACTCCGTCAGCGATGGTGAAAGGGGCTTCATAATATTCTATGGCTTGAAGGAAGGTAAAGTAGAAGCCTAGCAGAATTGTTAGGCTGAGGGACTGGATGGCCTCTTTTCGGTTACCTTCCATAAGGCTGTGGTGGGTTCAGGTAACTGTGACACCGGAGGCGAGGAGGACAGCGGTGTTCAACAGGGGTACTTCAAATGGGTCTAGTGGAGTGACCCCGGTTGGGGGTCAGCATCCCCCTAGCTCGGGGGTTGGGGCTAGGCTCGAGTGGTAGAAGGCCCAGAAGAAGCCTAAGAAGAAGAAGACTTCTGATGTGATGAATAGAATTATCCCATAACGTAGGCTTTTTTGGACGGGTGGGGTGTGGTGTCCTTGGAAGGTTCCTTCTCGAATAACATCTCGTCATCATTGGCATATTGTGAGGAGGGTGAGCGTTAGTCCGAGGGCTAGTAGTGTCATCGAGTGGAAGTGAAATCAGACTGCGAGACCAGATGTTAATAAGAGGGCAGCGACTGCGCCGGTTAGGGGTCAGGGGCTTGGATCGACCATGTGGTATGCGTGTGCTTGGTGGGCCATTAGACGTTCTCTTGTAGGTAGAGGGTTAGGAGTAGTACGAACACGTAGGCCTGGATCATGGCAACGGCCACTTCCAACAGTGTAAGAAGAAATAGTACTGTGGCTGTTAAGAGGGCCACCGTTGGTATTATTGGCAGGAGTACAAATGCGGCGGTGGCGATCAGCTGAATGAGGAGGTGTCCGGCTGTGAGGTTGGCTGTTAGTCGAACCCCTAGTGCTAAGGGTCGAATAAAGAGACTAATAGTTTCGATGATGATTAGCATTGGGATAAGGGGGACGGGGGTCCCTTCTGGCAGGAGGTGGCCTAGCGCGGTGGTGGGTTGATTTCGTATTCCGATAATAATGGTGGCAAGCCATAGAGGGACGGCGAGGCCTATGTTTAGGGATAGTTGGGTGGTGGGTGTAAAGGTGTAGGGAAGAAGGCCTAGCATGTTAAGGGTAATAAGGAAAACTATCAGGGAGGTAAGGAGGGCTGCTCATTTGTGTCCCCCTAGGCTCAGAGGGAGAAGCAGCTGTTGGGTGAAGCGGTTGAGGAGCCAGCCTTGTAGTGTTACAAGGCGGTTGTTGAGTCAGCGAGCGGAGGGGGTGGGGTAGAGGACTCAGGGCAGGGTGAGGGCCAGGGCCATCAAGGGGATGCCTAGGTATGTGGGGCTCATAAACTGGTCGAAGAAGCTTAGTGTCATGGTCAGGTTCAGGGTTCGGTCTTAGTTTTTTCTGTGCTTAGTGCGGTTGGCTCGTTGGCAAAGGTGTGGCCAAGAATTTTGGGGGGGATTACGGTTAGGAAAACCAATCAGGAAAATACTAGGATGGCAAGTCAGGGGGCGGGGTTTAGCTGGGGCATGTCATTAGGGGTGGTTGGGAGTCACCAGTCTTTAGCTTAAAAGGCTAACGCTAGTCCCGGTTTAGCTTCCTAGTGAGGTGTCAAGTATTAGGGAGGATCAGTTTTCGAAGTGTTCAAGGGGGACTGCCTCTACTACGATTGGTATAAAGCTGTGGTTGGCCCCGCAAATCTCAGAGCATTGTCCGTAGAAGACTCCGGGGCGTGAGGCGATAAAGGCTGTTTGGTTTAGGCGACCTGGCACTGCGTCTATTTTTACTCCCAGGGCGGGGACGGCCCACGAGTGTAGGACATCTTGGGCTGAGACTAGAACTCGGATGGGGGATTCCATAGGAATTACTATTCGGTGATCTGCTTCGAGGAGTCGAAACTGGCCGGGGGTTAAATCTTGGGTGGGGACCATGTATGAGTCGAAGGCTAGGTCTTCGTAGTCCGTATATTCGTAGCTTCAGTATCATTGGTGACCTATTGCTTTGATGGTGAGGTGTGGGTCATTAATTTCGTCCATTAGGTATAGGATGCGGAGGGAGGGGAGGGCAATTAAGATAAGAATTACTGAGGGGAGAATAGTTCATACGATTTCAATTTCTTGGGAGTCCAAAATGTACTTGTTGGTAAGCTTAGTTGAGACCATTGCCATAATAATGTAAAGGACGAAGGTACTAATAAGAAGTACGATTATAAGTGCGTGGTCATGGAAGTGGAGAAGCTCTTCTATTACTGGTGAGGCCGCGTCTTGGAATCCTAATTGTGAGGGATGTGCCATTCTAGCTTAAAGCTCAGGACCCGCGGGGCTCTAACCCACAACTCTGTCTCGACAAGGCAGTGTAATGTGCTATTTTACTAGGGTTCTTGATAGAAGAAAGTGGCAGAGCGGTTATGCGGCTGGCTTGAAACCAGCATATGGGGGCTCAACTCCTCCCTTTCTCGTCAGTTTGATTGTACTTGGACGAAAGCTGGCTCTTCGAATGTGTGGTAGGGGGGAGGGCATCCGTGAAGTCATTCTACGTTTGTGGCGGTTAGTTCAACTGACAGGACTTCTCGTTTGGCGGCAAATGCTTCTCAAAGAATGAATAGGAATATGATGACGGCCACCATAGAGATTATGGAGCCGATGGAAGAGATGGTGTTTCAGAGGGCGTAGGCGTCTGGGTAGTCGGAGTACCGTCGTGGTATTCCTGCCAGGCCTAGGAAGTGTTGGGGGAAGAATGTGAGATTTACTCCCAGGAATATAACTCCAAAGTGGATTTTAGATCAGGTGCTGTGGAGGGTGTACCCTGAGAAGAGGGGAAATCAATGAACAAAGCCGGCCATGATCGCAAATACGGCCCCCATGGAGAGGACGTAGTGGAAGTGGGCGACTACGTAGTAGGTGTCATGAAGTACAATATCCAGGGACGAGTTGGATAGGACAATTCCTGTTAGTCCGCCGACTGTGAAAAGGAAGATGAAGCCCAGGGCTCAGAGAAGGGGGGTTTCTCATTTGATTGAGCCGCCGTGCAGGGTGGCCAGCCAGCTAAACACTTTTACACCCGTTGGGATGGCGATAATTATTGTTGCGGAGGTGAAATAGGCACGGGTGTCTACGTCCATCCCCACGGTAAACATGTGGTGGGCTCAGACAATAAAGCCCAGGAGCCCAATGGCTATCATGGCTCAGACCATGCCCATGTAGCCAAATGGCTCTTTTTTGCCGGCATAGTAGGCAACAACGTGTGAGATGATGCCGAATCCGGGCAAGATTAAAATGTAGACCTCTGGGTGGCCAAAAAATCAGAATAGGTGTTGGTAAAGGATGGGATCTCCTCCCCCGGCCGGGTCAAAGAATGTCGTGTTAAGATTTCGGTCTGTGAGGAGCATGGTAATACCTGCGGCCAGGACCGGCAGTGACAGGAGGAGGAGGACCGTTGTAACGAGGACCGACCAGATAAATAAAGGTGTCTGGTACTGGGAGATGGCAGGGGGCTTCATGTTAATAATTGTGGTAATAAAATTAATTGACCCCAGGATTGAGGAAACGCCCGCCAGGTGGAGGGAGAAAATAGCGAGGTCTACGGAGGCACCGACGTGGGCCAGGTTGCCGGCTAGCGGGGGATAAACGGTCCACCCTGTTCCGGCCCCGGCTTCAACCCCGGAAGACGATAAGAGGAGGAGGAGGGAGGGAGGGAGGAGCCAGAAGCTCATGTTATTTATTCGGGGAAATGCCATATCGGGGGCCCCTAATATTAGGGGGAGCAGCCAGTTTCCAAAGCCGCCAATCATGATTGGCATTACTATAAAGAAAATCATTACGAAGGCATGTGCCGTGACGATAACATTATAAATTTGGTCGTCGCCCAGCAGAGCCCCGGGCTGGCTTAGTTCAGCTCGAATTAAGAGGCTAAGGGCTGTGCCGACTATTCCTGCCCAGGCACCGAATACTAAATAAAGGGTGCCAATGTCTTTGTGGTTGGTGGAGAAGAATCAGCGTGTGATTGCCACAGGTAGGGTAGCCGAGAGCGCAGGCGGCGGGTTGTAGCCCTGAAGACGGAGGTTCGAGCCCTCTCCCTATCAAGCCCCGTGGTGGAGACCACATCGGATTGCAAATCCAAAGACGCAGGCTAATTGCCCGCCGGGGCTTTCCCCGCCCTGCTCGGCCTAGGCGGGGAAAGGTAGATGAATGCTCGCTGGTTTGAGCGCTTAGCTGTTAACTAAGAGGTTGTAGGATCGAGGCCTTCTCATCTAGGAAGGCTTTAGCTTAATTAAGTGTCTGGGTTGCATTCAGAAGATGTGGGATAGAGTCCTGCAAGTCTTATCAGGGGCTAGGAGATTTTCACTCCTGCTTAGGGCTTTGAAGGCCCTTGGTCTTATGTTATCCTAAGCCTCTATGCTACTAATGCTATGGCGGCAGGGGTTAGGGGTAGGAGGGCCAGGGCTGTGGTGGCTATTAGTGACAGGGGGAGGGTGTTTTGTGTGCTTGTAAGACGTCAGGGGGTGACTGAGTTGTTGGTGTTGGGGGAGAGTGTAAGAGTTATAGCGTAACAGAGGCGGAGGTAGAAGTATAGGCTAAGGAGGGCGGTGAGCGCTATAAGGGTGGCTGTGAGGGGCAGGCCCTGTTTGGTTAGTTCTTGGAGAATCAATCATTTGGGTATGAAGCCGGTTAGGGGTGGGAGTCCCCCGAGTGAAAGTAGTATGAGGGCAGCGAGGGCAGCGAGGGCGGGGGTCTTAGTTCAGGCTAGGGCTAGGGTGTTAATTTTGGTGGAGGAGGTTGATTTTAGGGTTAGGAATGCCGCGGAGGTTATTGCGATGTATGTTCCTAGGGCCAATAGGGTCAGGTGGGGTGCAAATTGAAGTACAATGATTATCCATCCGAGGTGGGCGATGGAGGAGTAGGCTAATACTTTACGTAGCTGGGTTTGGTTTAGCCCGCCTCATCCGCCTACTAAGGCGGAGCAGATGCCTAGGGTTGTTAGTACTGCGGGGTGCATGTTGGGGGCGATTTGGACAACTAGTGCAAAGGGGGCTAGTTTTTGTCAAGTGGCCAGGATTAGTCCTGTTGTGAGGTCTAGGCCCTGCAGGACTTCGGGGAGTCAGAAGTGTAGGGGGGCTAGTCCTATTTTAAGGGCTAGAGCAATCATGGCTGCTGTGGCAGTTGCTGGGTGAGAGAGTTGGGCGATATCTCACCCTCCAAGCATTCAGGCGTTAGTTGTGCTTGCAAATAAGATTATGGCTGCAGCCGCGGCTTGTGTGAGGAAGTATTTGGTTGTGGCCTCTACTGCTCGGGGGTGGTGTTGTTGTGCTATGAGGGGAATGATGGCGAGGGTATTAACTTCGAGGCCCATTCATGCGAGGAGTCAGTGAGAGCTGGCAAAGGTGAGAGTGGTGCCAAGTCCTAGGCTGGATAGCAGCATGGCTAGTACGTAGGGGTTCATTAGTGGGGGAGGGGGTTCAACCCACATGTTTGGGGTATGGGCCCAAGAGCTTAGTTAGCTGACCTCACTAGAGAGTGGTGTAGCGGAAGCACCTGGAGTTTTGATCTCTTGAGCATGGGTTCGAGCCCCTTCTTTCTAAGGAATTGGGGGGATTTTAACCCTCATGTGTCATTCTATCAAAATGGTCCTTGTGTTCGGGCACAATTCCTTGATTATAGTTGTGGGGGAAGCCCTGCGAATGCGATGGGGAGGGCGATGTGTCATAGTACGAGGGCCAAAGTCATTGGTAGGAAGTTTTTTCAGACGAGGTGCATGAGTTGGTCATATCGGAATCGGGGGTACGAGGCTCGGACCCATAGGAACACAATGGCGAGGAGGGCAGCTTTTGTTATGAGGCTGGTGGTGGTGAGTTCGGGGAGGGATGGGAAGTGGGATGCGCCTAAAAATAGGATGGCTGACAGTGTATTTATAAGGAGGATGTTGGCATACTCGGCCAGGAAAAACAGGGCAAAGGGGCCGCCTGCATATTCTACATTGAATCCTGAGACGAGCTCGGATTCCCCTTCTGTCAGGTCAAATGGGGCGCGGTTTGTTTCTGCGAGTGTAGAGATATACCATATGGCGGCTAGGGGTCAGGCCGGGGCAAGTAGTCAGATGCTTTCTTGGGCAATGTTGAATGTTTGTAGGGTGAAGCCGCCAGTAAAGATAATGGCGGAGAGGAGGATTAGCCCGAGACTTACTTCGTAGGAGACGGTTTGGGCTACTGCTCGTAGGGCCCCGATTAGGGCATATTTTGAGTTGGATGCTCAGCCTGAGCCTAGGATGGAGTAGACTGCCAGGCTGGACAGGGCTAGGACAAATAGGACCCCGAGGTTAAGGTCGGTCACGGGGTAGGGGATGGGCATGGGAGCCCAGAGGGTGAGGGCAAGGGTTAGGGCTAGTACGGGGGTAGCAAGGAATAGGAAGGGGGAAGATGTGGAGGGGCGGATTGGTTCTTTGATGAACAGTTTTACGCCGTCTGCGATGGGTTGAAGAAGTCCGTAGGGGCCCACAATGTTTGGGCCTTTGCGGAGTTGCATGTAGCCGAGTACTTTTCGTTCTAGCAGGGTTAGGAAGGCGACTGCTAAGAGTACGGGGACGATGTAGGTGAGGGGGTTGACTAAGTACGAAATCACAGTAATGACCATGGCTGGGGAGAGGATTTGAACCTCTGGTAGAAAGGGCTTAGGCCTATCGCATTTACCAGGCTCTGCCACACCAGCATGCCCTTGTCTAGGGCTGCAGGGCTGCACCCCTTTGTCTGGTTTAGTTGTCTTCATCAGGTCGGGGTAGGGCGTATCTGGGATAGGGGCCCTTCCTTTCCGGTCCTTTCGTACTAGGAAAAGTAGCGTTACAGATAGAAACTGACCTGGATTACTCCGGTCTGAACTCAGATCACGTAGGACTTTAATCGTTGAACAAACGAACCCTTAATAGCGGCTGCACCATTAGGATGTCCTGATCCAACATCGAGGTCGTAAACCCCCTCGTCGATATGGACTCTGGGAGAGGATTGCGCTGTTATCCCTGGGGTAACTTGGTTCGTTGATCGGCTTGGCCGGATCATTTATGGTCAGATGTTCTGAGGCTTGGAGGTGTGCCTCTTGGCTTTGGGGGGTATCCCGGTCCACAGGGGGGCTTGTTTTTCCCCCGCGGTCGCCCCAACCGAAGACATGTTGGCCAGGCTCACACTTTGTTTATACCTTTAAGGTTTGGTTGTTTGACGCGGTTGACCTTGTGTCTTAAGCTCCACAGGGTCTTCTCGTCTTGTGGGGGTATACCCGCTTCTGCACGGGTAGATCAATTTCATTGACTGGGAAAAGGAGACAGCTAAGCCCTCGTGATGCCTTTCATACAGGTCCTCATTTAAAAGACAAGTGATTGCGCTACCTTTGCACGGTCAAAATACCGCGGCCGTTAAACTTAGAGTCACAGGGCAGGCGGGACCTCCTATGTTTTGATTGCAGGAGGCGGTGTTTTTGGTAAACAGGCGAGGCTTGTGTTTGCCGAGTTCCTTCTTTTCCTTAGGGTCTTTCCTCTTGTAAGCACTCCTGTGTGGAAATAACGATGTGTGTGTGCGGGGTTTTCCTGTTCGTAGTTAGCTCCGCAGTACTCTCTTGGGTGGGGTTCGCTATTTGCTAGTGGCGGGTCCGGACTAGCTTGCACATGTGCGGGGAGAAGGGCGTCCTTCTTATTACTCATTTTAGCATTATCTCTCCTATGGGGGGGGACATAGGGCGGCCTAGTATTATTAGGGGGGGGGGGGTTATCAGAATAAGGGGTCTTTGGTCCGTCTGAGCTTTAACGCTTTCTGTGCAGGTGGCTGCTTTTAGGCCCACTGAAACGGTTGGCCTTGTTGAGTTTGATCCTTGACCTCCTGGTAAGGTTGTGTCCTGGTTCAGAGGGGCTGTACCCCCTCTGACTAACTCCCTTCTTTTTCTCGTAATCTAGTATTTGTGTTACTGTTGTGATTTGAGGGGCGAGGGGCTGAACTTCTATCCATTTCTTAGGCAACCAGCTATAACCGGGTTCGGTAGGTCTGTCACCTCTACTCGGAGTTCTTCCCACTCTTTTGCCACAGAGACGGGTTGGCCCATACAGGCTGACTCGGAGTAGCTCACTCGGTTTCGGGGTCTCGAACTAAAGCTCTCTTTGCTCGGAGGTGCTGGCTAAATCATGATGCAAAAGGTACGAGGGTTGATCTCTGCTTTTTTAGGCTTAAATGTGTTGTTTCAGTTCTTTTTCAGCTTTCCCTTGCGGTACTCTTTCTATTGCTTTGTGGTTCCTTTTCTGTCTCCCATACTAAGGTGGAAAAATGATTTGTTTATTATTTTTGGTTTTTGATGGGTTATTTATGTCGTTGGGTTATTTTAGGCGGATAAGCTAGCTGTTGGGCTCAGGGTGATCCAACTTGCATGGATGTCTTCTCGGTGTAAGGGAGATGCTTAACTGTCTCAGCCACATCCTGATAATCCCAAGTGCACCTTCCGGTACACTTACCATGTTACGACTTGCCTCCCCTTGGTGAGTCAATTTTGTTACTTACTTACTTTGGTGGGGGGTGTGGGGAGAGTGACGGGCGGTGTGTGCGCGCCTCAGAGCCGGGTTCAAAAGAACTCTCTATTTTCTTTTTACTGCTAAATCCGCCTTCGGGCACCCGTTTCATGGTGCCGTCCGTAATATTCTGGGTCAGAAAATGTAGCCCATTTCTTCCCACCTCGTACGCTACACCTCGGCCTGACGTTCTGGGTTTTGCCCATTTTGCTTACTATGGGGCCTTCACAGGGTGAGCTGACGACGGCGGTATATAGGCGGGTTTAACAAGGGGTGGTGAGGTTTAACGGGGGTTATCGGTTCTAGAACAGGCTCCTCTAGGTGGGTCTGAGGCACCGCCAAGTCCTTTGGGTTTTAAGCTGGTGCTCGTAGTCCCCTGGCGGATGTCGGCTGTGGTGGGACATCGAAGTTTACGGCTAAGCATAGTGGGGTATCTAATCCCAGTTTGTATCTCAGCTGTCGTGGGGTCAGGTAGGCTTGAATAAAGCTACTTTCGTGATGGGGCTTCGTACCCCCAGATGCGTATGACGGCCTAGGGGGTCTTCGGCTTTAGTTCGGTATAACCCTTAACCACTCTTTACGCCGTGTTTATCAACTGGGGCCGCTCGTATAACCGCGGTGGCTGGCACGAGTTTTACCGGCCCTCATAGCCCTCACTAAGTCAAGTTTTCACTTATGGGCTTAATGTTTACCACTGCTGAGTTCCCTTGGGGGTGTGGCGTAGCAAGGCGTCTTGGGCCAACGAAGTGTGCCTGATGCCGGCTCCTCATCCCCGGGCGGGGGATTAAGGGCATTCTCACAGGGGTGCGGAGACTTGCATGTGTAAATTAGGTTAAAGCTGATATTAAAGTCAGGACCAAGCCTTTGTGCTGGTGGGACATCCCGGGGTCCATCTTAGTATCTTCAGTACCATACTTTAGTTTAAGCTACACTAGC